AGTCATAGTGGAAATTTGAAAATAGGGGAGTAAGATGAATTTTGGGTGGTATATTTTTAGGGGGTGGATTGGAGTGTGTAACCGACCACATTGTGTGGCATTGTTAGTACACTATATAAGCTCACACACTGACCACAAACATCATGAATATAATGGGAAGTGTAGGGCCAAAAGTGACAAATTTTGTAAAAAAAAGTAACAAATGTTCTGTAGAATCTAATGTTTTTACAGGTTTTTTTAATTCACGTACCTCACTAATGTTTTTTTTGTCCCGCATTTGCTGTAATCACAAGAGGCAATTTTTTGAAAGCTAATTTGCTTTTTGGTTTTCAGCAAGCGAAAAATGCACTCGGCCCCGTTTTTGGGGTTTTTCGGGAAAAAATGCCGTTTGCATCGCCGTGGGGGGAGGGGGGGTTTTTGAAAAAAATTTTTAAGCAATTTTTCAACTTAACTCCTCGTTTTAAACGGTCCGGACTTGACTCAAAACCTTCGACTTCACAATAATACGTTTCTGTCTGAGTTGTGTTATTCTTAAAAAATTTAATATGTCTTTTTTAACCTATTGTTAAATTTCTCGAAAGGATAATCTTTACAGGTTTCATTATTAACCTGACTTTGACCCTTCAATAGGTATACCTGACCGAGTGCTCCGGGGAAGTTAAGAGTAGCCGAGATAAACCACTGGATGGGAAGGAATGTACCACCTTAGAGAGAGAGTACCGGACGCAGCGGGAGCGGAGCTAGAGCGAGCGCCGAGCGCAGACGGAGCGGAGACGAGGCCGAGACGGAGCGGAGACGACCAGTGTGGATGCTTAGACTCCCCCCCCAAAATCCCCCCCAGGTAAAGGAATGAATGTATCTCCCCCGGTCCGTCATGGAGCGAAGAGATTGGGTTGTGAGTTGGAGAGACCTACGCCTTAGGGAGATGGAAAGAATGTGCTGAGCGTCTATTCACCGCCAGGGTGAACGGAGGTCTCGAACAACTAACCCAAGCCGCACGCGGAATAGGAGCCGGTTGTCAGTGGTGAGATGCCTTACAGGTGAACGGGTATGGGTGGAGCGCAGCCGGGCAAGTGCCCCGCCGCTTGCCGCCAGTAAGAGATACCTTGCCTTAGGAATGGTGCCTGGGTGCCACCTGGGGCAGGCACCGGGGGGTACGGACGCTTAGTCCTGAGATGAAAGTCCGGGAGGTGAGACAAAGGTACGCAGTTCAGTGAAGGATCCAATGGGGCTGGATCCTGGCAAGTTGGGGGAAGTTGAGCTTAGTATTATGCCCGATAAGGATATTATGTTATAAAACATTGGAGTGCAAAGAGATGGGTATTAAGGAAAGGAATATTGTTGGATAGGGCTTGGAGGCCCTATCCAACAATGTAATGTGTTATTGAATAGTACTTCAACAGTCAACCAGATTAATGAATAATAGACGGATCAAGCTTAATCTAAATGTTATGGAATATTGGATTCTAAATTAATTTGGAATTGATCTTACTATAGTTATAAACTTGTTGGTCTTAGGAGAATGTTCGATAATAATTAGTTCTGAACAGTCGGCATCGTTAATAAGCAAAACTTAGTATACTTAATGAGATGTAAGTTTAATGTTTTGCCGATGTAGGAATGAAATATGGGGAAGTTTGTTGTAATGAGATGAGTTCAGGTAATATACTCTATGAGTATGTAATGAAGCTGTGGAAAATCGTTTAATGGGGATTAAGCATAGTATGTAATGATAATAGTGGAATATCTGTTAATGCTGATTAAGCATAGTGTGTTTAATAGTGTATGTGTAATGGGTAGGGGATAGTTAGTTTTATGTTTTATGTAATATTATACATGGTATGTGTTTATGTACGGTATACATATTATGTGGTCTGACTAACTTTGCGTAAAATTAGGCAGGTTGTTTGGGGTCATTGTTCAGGAAATAGTTTAATAAAAAATCTTGGCTTTGGGAGCCAAGGATGAGGGTTTGGCCCCCTTTTTCCTGATGTCAAGCATGTTCTGGGGAGGAATTTCATCTCCGATCTTCGGTTTACAAGACCGACGCTTTAAATACTGGGCTACCAGAACAGGTACTAGTACTACTTTAGAGGTTTAGTATTTTGTTTTCTCATCAGCCGGCAAGTGGTAAAAGGATTAAGAAGAAAGAGAAGTAGGTGATTGAGGCGATTTGGCCAATAATGATAAAGGGTTGTTCTACGGGCTGTCCTCCGATTCATGTTAGGATGATGGTGTTTGTCACTAGAAGTCAGAAAAGGAGTTGTGTGATTGGGCGGAAGGTAAGACTTCGTTGTTTTGAGGTGTGAAGCATTGGAGCTAGGAATAGAATGAGAATTGAGAAGATGAGTGCGAGGACTCCTCCTAGTTTATTGGGAATAGAACGTAGGATAGCATAGGCGAAGAGGAAGTACCACTCTGGTTTGATGTGGGGTGGTGTAACAAGGGGGTTAGCTGGGATGAAGTTTTCGGTGTCCCCTAAGAGATTTGGCATGAATAGGGCTAGGAGAGCGAGTAGTAGTAAAAGGATGAAGAAGCCTAGTAGGTCTTTGTATGAGTAGTAGGGATGGAAGGGGATTTTGTCTGTGTTGGAGTCTAGGCCGGTTGGATTATTTGAACCTGTTTCATGAAGGAAGAGAAGGTGAACTATGGTGAGAGCGGCAATAATAAAGGGAAAGAGGAAGTGGAATGTGAAAAATCGAGTTAATGTTGCGTTATCTACTGAGAAGCCGCCTCAAATTCATTGTACTACTATATCTCCAATATAGGGGAGTGCTGATAGTAAGTTGGTGATGACGGTTGCCCCTCAGAATGATATTTGTCCTCATGGGAGGACATAGCCTACAAAGGCAGTGGCTATTAGTAGCACTAGAATAATTACTCCGATATTTCAGGTTTCTTTATAAAGGTAGGAACCATAGTAGAAACCTCGGGCAATATGTAGGTAAACACAAATAAAAAATAGGGAGGCGCCGTTGGCATGGAGGTTGCGGATTAATCAGCCATAGTTTACATCTCGGCAGATGTGTGCGACGGAGGAGAATGCTGAGGAGACGTCTGCAGTATAATGTATGGCCAGGAATAACCCTGTAAGGACTTGGATGATAAGACAGAGACCCAGTAAAGAGCCAAAATTTCATCAGGTAGAGATGTTAGTTGGGGCTGGTAGGTCAATTAGAGCGTTGTTAATGATTTTAAATAAGGGGTGTGTTTTACGAATGTTTGTGGCCATTGGGAGTAAGTTCTTGTAGTTGAATAACAACGATAGTTTTTCAGATTGGAGGTCTTAGTTAAAGTCTAGGCAAGAATAATGACATATATAGTTTTAGTTTTGATGGTAAGTTTTATTTTGGGCCTGGTAGCTGTGGCGTCAAACCCTTCTCCTTATTTTGCTGCGCTAGGGCTGGTAGTTTCTGCTGGGGTAGGTTGTGGTTTGTTAGTTGGATTTGGTAACTCTTTTTTGTCTTTGGTGTTGTTTTTAGTTTATTTGGGTGGAATAATAGTTGTGTTTGCTTATACAGCTGCATTGGCTGCTGAACCTTATCCGGAGTCTTGAGGAGACTGGTCTGTCTTAGTTTATGTGGTTGGGTATTTTTGTATTCTTTTTTGGATGGGAGCAAATTTTGTGAGTAGTTGAAGTTGGGGTGGTTGAATGGGTGGTGAAGAATCTATGGAAATAGGGATGGTTCGTGGTGATTTTAGTGGTGTGGCGATGTTGTACTCTTGGGGAGGCGGTATGTTGATTTTGAGTGGTTGAATGTTGCTTTTAACTTTGTTTGTGGTGTTAGAGTTAACGCGTGGAATGTCTTGGGGTGCTTTACGTACTGTTTAGAAGAAGAATAGAGGTAATATTGTGAGTAAGACAAGAGTTAGGAGGAATAAGAGTATGTATGTTTTGATAAACCCTTGTTGAGGGGAGGTTGTTAGTTTAATTATTGTTGTTTGTTGGATTATTGGGCTTTTTGGTCCAATTTTTTCGTTTCACGAGAGATCAATGATTTGTGTTGAAATGGTTTGGGCTCAAGTCAGATTAAGTTTTGGAAGGTACCGATGGGTAATTATTGGGAAGAAGCCTAGTATATTGGAGAAATTGTAGGCAGAAGGGTTGGTAGGGTGGGTTTTAAGTTGGGTGGAGGTTAGATTAGTTAGTTCTAAGGCCAACATCAGACCTAAGAAGGTTACTAGGAGGGCGGAAAGTTTTAGGAGTGGGGATATTGTTATGATTTGTGTTTTTATAGGTGGTATACTAGATGTGATAATTAAGCCAGCGATGATGCTTCCATAAGCGAGGCGTTTAATTGGGTTGATTAGTAGAGGGTTGTTTTCGTTGATTGGTGAAAAGGGTAAGAATCGTGGGTGTTTTATGAGTGAGAAGGAAATTAAGCGGAGGCTGTAGATAGCGGTAAAGGAGGTTGCTAATAAGGTTAAGATTAGGGCTCAGGCGTTTAGATGGGAAGTGTTTATTGCTTCAATGATGGCATCTTTTGAAAAGAAGCCGGATAAGAATGGTATGCCGGTTAGAGCAAGGCTTCCGACTGTGATAGATGAGGAAGTGAAGGGGAGAAGGTTGTGTATTCCTCCTATTTTTCGAATGTCTTGCTCGTCATTTAGGCTGTGGATGATGGAGCCTGAACACAGGAAGAGTATTGCTTTGAAGAAGGCATGCGTACAAATGTGTAGGAAGGCTAATTGTGGTTGATTAAGACCGATGGTAACTATTATAAGGCCTAGTTGGCTGGATGTAGAGAAGGCAATAATTTTTTTGATATCATTTTGGGTTAATGCGCAGGTGGCTGTGAAGAGTGTAGTTAGTGCACCTAAGCATAGACAGAGGGACAAGATTAACTGATTGTTTTGTATTAGGGGGTGGAGGCGGATTAACAGGAAGACTCCTGCAACAACTATTGTGCTTGAGTGGAGTAGGGCAGAGACTGGCGTGGGACCCTCTATGGCTGCTGGGAGTCAAGGGTGTAGGCCAAATTGGGCAGATTTTCCAGCTGCTGCTAGTAGTAAACCAAGGAGGGGGAGGGTAAGGTCTGTGTTTTTGGAGAGAAAAAATAATTGCTGAATTTCCCATGAGTTAAGGTTCATGGCAAGTCATGCTATGGCCATGACTAGGCCAACATCTCCAATGCGGTTGTAGATAACGGCTTGGAGAGCGGCTGTGTTTGCATCGGTTCGGCCCAATCACCACCCGATGAGGAGAAATGATATAATTCCTACACCCTCTCAGCCAATAAACAGTTGGAAGAGGTTGTTTGCAGTAATGAGGATGAGTATTGCGATTAAAAATAGAAGAAGATACTTAAAGAATTTGTTGAGATGGGGATCCGAGTGTATATATCACAGGGCAAACTCTAGGATAGACCAAGTGACGTAAAGGGCCACAGGGATAAAGATAATGGAGTAGCAGTCAAATTTGAAGCTTATGTTGATGTCAATAGTTTCTAAGTTGATTCAGTTTCAGTTAGTTGTAACGGATTCTAAGCCTTGGTCTAGGAACAAAGACAGGGGAACCAGGCTAATAAAGAAGGAGAGTTTTACGGCGGTTTTAATGTGGGTTGCAGTTTGGGCGTGGTTTGGGGGTGTTTTAGTTGGAAATGTGGCTAATATCAATGGATAAGATAAGGTTAGTAGAATCAATAAGAATGATGTGTTGAAGGTTAGTGAGTTTGTCATAGTTTTAGCTTGGAGTTGCACCAAGAGTTTTTGGTTCCTAAGACCAATAGATAACTATTATCTTTCTAAAACTTCAAGAAAACCATGGATTTGAACCATGGGTAAAGAAATTAGCAGTTTCTTTTGGTCCCAAACTTTTCTTGGGTAATTAAAAAGGGTTTAACTTTTATTTTTAGAACCACAATCTAATGTTTTTGTTAAACTATAATTACAGAATGTTCAGCTTAGGATTAGTTCTGGTTTGGTAATTAGTAGAAGGGTTGGGATTAAGTGGAGGTAGATGAGTAGGTGTTCTCGAGTGTAAGAGGGGTTTATGAGAGCAAGGTGTTGGGGGAGGGGCCCTCGTTGTGTTACGATGAACATATATAGGGAGTAAGAGGCGGTCAATAAAATGCCTAATCCAGTAATGATGATGGTTCATTGGGATCATTTGAAGAGGGATGAGATGATAAGTAGTTCGCCCATGAGGTTAGGAGATGGGGGTAGTGCTAGATTTGCAAGGTTAATCAGAAATCATGAGGTTGCCATTAGTGGTAGGATGGCTTGAAGACCTCGAGTAAGAATAAGGGTACGGGTGTGTGTTCGCTCGTAATTAGTATTAGCCAAGCAGAAGAGTGCGGACGAGATAAGACCGTGGGCAATTATTAGGGCGACTGCTCCTGCGAAACTTCATGGTGTTTGAATGAGAATTGCTGCTGCTACTAGGCCTATGTGGCTGACAGAGGAGTAAGCAATTAGGGACTTAAGGTCTGTTTGGCGTAGACATGTGGAGCTTGTTATAATAATTCCCCATAAGGCTAGGATTAGGAATGGGAAGGCTATTTCTTTTGTTAGAGGGGTAAGAATGGGAATGACCCGTATTATTCCATATCCCCCTAGTTTTAGTAGAATAGCGGCTAGGACTATAGAACCAGCAATGGGGGCTTCTACATGGGCTTTGGGTAGTCAGAGGTGTACGCCATAGAGCGGTATTTTAACCAGGAATGCAATTAAGCATGCGGCTCACCAGAACTTATTTGTTCATGAGGTTGGGTTAGTAAGTTGGGGGTATTGGAGTGTCAATATTGAGAGTGAGTTGAAGTCATTTTTTAGTGAGAGGAGGGCAATTAGGAGAGGTAGAGAGCCGACAAGTGTGTAGAATAAGAAGTAGACTCCTGCGTTTAATCGTTCGGCTTGATTGCCTCATCGGGTGATGATGATGAGTGTTGGGATAAGGGTTGCTTCAAATGTAATATAGAATAGGATTATTTCGGTAGCACTAAAGGCTATGATTAGTAGGAGTTGTAGGGTAATAAGAAGGTTGATATAAATACGTTGTCGGGTGTGCGGCTCGGTGCTGAGATGGTTTTGGCTGGCAAGTAGTATAAGTGGAAGTAGTCAACAGGTTAATGTTAGAAGTGGGGAGGATAAAGGATCAACTCCAAAGTAGGAGTTAGAGAAATCTCAGCCGATCTCTGTATCTCATTTAAATCAGTATAGGCTGGTAAATGCGATGAGGAAACTGTAAGTAGTCAAGAGGCTTCATAGTCATTTTTTGGGAGTAAGTCATGAGGTAGGATAAAGTATGATTGTGGGGATGATAATTTTTAGCATTGTAGTAGGTTTAGGTTTTTTAGTATGTCTGAGCCATGGGTACGTGTAGTGGCAACCAGGAGAGCTAAGCCTGAGCTTGCTTCGCAGGCAGAAAAGGTTAATAGGACTATAGGCATGATGGAGCAGTTTGTAGAGACCATGGTCATGGATCAAAGGGAGGTGGCAATAAACAATGATAGTATTATTCCTTCTAAACAGATAAGGGCGGATAGGAGATGAGAGCGGTTGAGGGCTAAGCCTGCAAGACTCAGGAGAAAGGTAGAGGAGAGAATGAAATGGATGGGGGACATAAGGTACTTATGGGTTTTCACCATAATTTACTAAGCCGAAATCAGTGGTCTTGGTTTTGGACTAAGTACCCTATATTCTACTCTGCTCATTCTAAACCTCCTTGTAGTCATTCGTAGATAAGGCCCAGTGTTAGGAGAAGAAGGATCAGTGTTGCCCATAGGGAGGTAATGAGGGGGGAGGTGAGCTGATTTCCCCATGGTAATGGAAGAAGCAGAGCAATTTCTAGGTCAAACAGAAGGAATAAGATAGCGACTAGGAAAAAGCGTAGTGAGAATGGTAGACGTGCGGTACCTAGTGGGTCAAAGCCACATTCATATGGAGACAGTTTTTCTATATCTGGACTGAGAGTAGGTAATCAGAAGGCTAATGTTGCTAATATTAGGGAAATGAGGGCCGTAATGGCGATAGTAAATATGACAAGGCTCATTACTTTTCCTTGGGTTTAGCCAAGATTAAATGATTGGAAGTCATTTGTACTAGTTTGTACTAGAAAAGTAATTATGAGCCTCATCAATAGATTGATACATAAAGGAATAGTCAGACTACATCAACGAAGTGTCAGTATCATGCGGCGGCTTCAAAGCCAAAATGATGTTTAGATGTGAAGTGGTATTGGATTTGTCGTAAAAGACAGACCATTAGAAAGGTGGATCCGATAATTACATGTAGTCCGTGGAAGCCTGTGGCAACAAAGAAGGTAGTTCCGTAAATACCATCTGCAATGGTAAATGGGGCTTCATAATATTCTATGGCTTGAAGGGCGGTGAAATAGACACCTAGGATGATTGTAAGAGCTAGGGCTTGGGTGGCTTCTTTTCGATTACCTTCTATGATACTGTGATGGGCTCAGGTAACTGTTACTCCCGAGGCGAGGAGAACAGCGGTGTTGAGGAGTGGGACTTCAAAGGGGTCTAATGGGTGGACACCTGTGGGTGGTCAACAACCCCCGAGTTCGGGGGTTGGGGCTAGACTTGAGTGGTAAAAGGCTCAAAAGAATCCAAGAAAGAAGAAGACTTCTGATGTAATAAACAGGATTATTCCATATCGTAGCCCTTTTTGGACAGGTTGTGTGTGGTGACCTTGAAAGGTTCCTTCTCGAATGACATCCCGTCATCATTGGAGTATTGTCAGGATAAGGAGGAGTAGGCCTAAGTAAAGTAAGGAAAGGGTGTGAAAGTGAAATCAAATGGCTAAGCCCGAGGTTATAAGGAGAGCTGCTACTGCTCCTGTTAGTGGTCATGGGCTTGGGTCAACTATGTGATACGCATGTGCTTGGTGGGCCATTGTTAGACGTTTTCTTGTAGGTAGAGGCTCAGCAAGAGAACAAACACATAGGCCTGGATTATAGCCACAGCGACCTCCAGAATTGTGAGGAGGAACAAAATAAGCGAGGTAAGGGCAGCAATTGAAGGTATGATGGAGATCAATACAAATGCTGCAGTTGCAATTAGCTGTATGAGGAGATGCCCTGCTGTGAGGTTAGCCGTTAGTCGAACTCCAAGGGCTAAAGGTCGGATAAACAGGCTAATAGTCTCGATGATAATAAGAACTGGGACTAAGAGGGTGGGTGTGCCTTCGGGCAGGAAGTGGCTGAAAGCAATAGTTGGTTGGTTGAGCATTCCAATTAAGACTGTAGTGAGCCAGAGAGGAAGGGCGAATGCCATATTTAAGGATAGTTGTGTTGTGGGAGTAAATGTATAGGGAAGTAGCCCTAAAAGATTTATAGTAATAAGGAAGAGTATAAGAGCTGTAAGAATCACCGCTCATTTGTGTCCACCGAGGCTAAGTGGTTGTATTAGTTGATAGGTAAACCGGTTGATAAACCATGTTTGGATAGTAATTAGGCGATTATTCAACCATCGTTTGGGTGGTGTAGGGAAGATGAATCAGGGTGAGATAATAGCGAGTATAATTAGGGGGACCCCAAGTAATGATGGGCTTATAAATTGGTCGAAGAAGCTTAGGTTCATGGTCAGTTTCAGGGGTTTGGTTTAGATTTTTGGGTATTTTTTGTGGTTGGGTAATTATTGAATAGATAGGATATAACCTTACCCGGTATAAGTAGCAGGAAAAATATTCATGCAAATAAAAAAATTATGAACCATGGGTTTGGGTTAAGCTGGGGCATGTCATTAAGGGTGGTTGGGAGGTCACCATTTTTAGCTTAAAAGGCTAATGCTAGGCCCAGTTTAGCTTCTTAATGAAAGTTCTTCAAGTATTAGTGAGGATCAGTTCTCGAAGTGTTCTAGTGGGACTGCTTCAACTACAATGGGTATAAAACTGTGATTAGCTCCGCAAATTTCAGAGCACTGGCCATAAAAGACCCCTGGACGAGAGATAATAAAGGCTGTTTGATTAAGGCGTCCGGGTACTGCGTCAATTTTTACTCCTAGTGCTGGGACTGTTCATGCGTGGAGAACGTCTTCTGCGGTAACTAACACTCGGATTGGGGATTGTAGGGGGACCACCATTCGATGGTCTGCTTCTAATAGACGAAATTGTCCTGGAGATAGATCTTCTGTTTGGATTATATAGGAGTCGAACTCTAAGTTTTGATAGTCGGTGTATTCATAGCTTCAGTATCATTGATGACCTAATGCTTTGATTGTAACATGAGGATCATTGATTTCGTCTATTAGGTAGAGAATGCGCAGGGACGGTAGGGCAATTATGATTAGGATGACTGCTGGGACAATAGTTCAGACGATTTCAATTTCTTGGGAGTCTAAAATATACTTGTTGGTTAGTTTGGTTGAGACTGTTGCTACAATAACATAAAGGACTAGCGAGCTAATAAGAAACACGATCATTAAGGTATGATCGTGAAAATATAATAATTCCTCCATAACAGGGGAAGCTGCATCTTGAAAACCTAATTGTGAGGGATGTGCCATGTTTAAGATTCGTGGGGATTTAGCCCACAATTTCACCCTGACAAGGTGATGTAATGTCACTTTACTAGAATCTTAAGAAAGTGACAGAGTGGTTATGTGGTTGGCTTGAAACCAACTAATGGGGGTTCAATTCCTTCCTTTCTTGTCTTTAGTTTAATAAGCTTGTTGGATTTGAACAAATGCCGGTTCTTCGTATGTGTGGTAAGGCGGTGGACATCCATGTAGTCACTCTACATTTGTATGAGGTAGCTCAATGCTGAGGACTTCGCGTTTTGATGCAAATGCCTCTCAGAGGATAAACACCATAATAATTACAGCAATTAATGAGATTAAAGAGCCAATGGATGAGATCATATTTCAGAAGGTATAGGCATCTGGGTAGTCCGAGTACCGTCGTGGTATACCAGCTAATCCTAGGAAGTGTTGTGGGAAGAATGTCATATTAACCCCTACAAATATAACTAGAAATTGTGTTTTTGTTCATGCAGAGTGAAGGGTATAGCCCGTGATAAGAGGGAATCAGTGGACGAAGCCTGCTATAATAGCGAATACAGCTCCCATTGATAGGACATAGTGAAAATGTGCTACAACATAATAGGTATCGTGAAGGACAACATCTAGTGATGAGTTGGCTAATACGATGCCAGTTAGGCCACCCACAGTAAATAAGAAGATGAAGCCAAGAGCTCAAAGAAGGGGTGTTTCTCATTTAATAGAGCCACCGTGAAGGGTGGCTAGTCAGCTAAAGACTTTGACCCCCGTTGGGATAGCAATGATTATGGTTGCAGAGGTAAAGTAAGCGCGTGTGTCAACATCCATTCCAACAGTAAACATATGATGAGCTCAGACGATGAAGCCAAGCAGGCCAATCGCTATCATTGCTCAAACCATGCCCATATAGCCAAATGGCTCTTTTTTACCTGAATAATAGGCAACAATGTGGGAGATTATTCCAAAACCTGGAAGAATTAAAATATAGACTTCTGGGTGTCCGAAGAATCAGAAGAGATGTTGGTAAAGAATTGGGTCGCCCCCTCCTGCAGGGTCAAAGAAGGTTGTGTTGAGGTTACGGTCTGTGAGAAGTATTGTAATGCCTGCTGCTAAGACAGGGAGGGATAGTAAGAGAAGTACGGTTGTAATGAGGATTGATCAGACAAAGAGAGGTGTTTGATATTGTGAGATTGCTGGTGGTTTTATATTAATAATTGTGGTAATAAAATTAATGGAGGCCAGGATAGAAGAGACACCGGCTAGGTGTAGTGAGAAGATTGCTAGGTCTACTGAAGCTCCAGCATGTGCTAGGTTGCCAGCTAGTGGGGGGTAGACAGTTCAACCTGTTCCAGCTCCTGCCTCAACTCCAGCGGAGGCCAAAAGTAGCAGGAAGGATGGGGGTAGAAGTCAGAAACTTATGTTATTTATTCGGGGAAAGGCTATGTCTGGGGCACCGATTATTAAGGGAACAAGTCAGTTACCAAAGCCCCCAATTATAATAGGTATTACTATAAAGAAGATTATTACGAAGGCATGGGCGGTAACAATCACATTATAAATCTGATCATCACCTAGTAGTGCACCTGGTTGACTTAGCTCTGTTCGAATGAGCAGACTAAGACCAGTACCCACTATCCCTGCTCATGCACCGAAGACAAGATAAAGGGTGCCAATATCTTTGTGGTTAGTAGAGAAGAACCAACGATAAATTGCTGCCACAGGTAAGATGGCCGAGAGTTAAGCGGCGGATTGTAGCTCCGTGGAGAGAGGTTTGAGTCCTCTTCTTATCAGACAGCCCTGCAGTATGAGTATACATAGGATTGCAAGTCCTGAAAAGGAGAATAGGCTTCTCCCGGGGCTTCTCCCGCCCTACCCCCCTTCCGGCGGGAGAAGCCTAGATAAAAGTTCGCTGGATTGAACGCTTAGCTGTTAACTAAGATTTTGTAGGATCGAGGCCTATTTATCTAGTATGTTGAGAGATCTTAGCTTAATAAAAGCACTTGGGTTGCATTCAAGGGATGTGAGATAAAGTCTTGCAGATCTTAACAGAAATTAAGAGGTTTTCACTCTTGTTTAAAGCTTTGAAGGCTTTTGGTTTAGTTAAACCTAAATTTCTTAGGCAACTAATGATAGGACTAAGGGGGTGAGTGGGAGTATTAAAATGGATAGGGAGGTTATTAGACTTATAATTAGGGTTGGTTGAGTAGTTTTTATTCGTCATGATGATGTAGAGGTGGTTGGGTTTGGGGGTATGGTGAGGGTGATTGAATAAGATAGACGGAGGTAGAAGAATAAGCTGAGTAGTGCTGCTAGGGCTATAATTGTTGCTGGAATAAGGAGGTGTTGTTTGGTTATTTCTTGGAGGACAAGTCATTTAGGCATAAAACCTGTGAGTGGGGGAAGACCCCCTAAGGAGAGGAGGATAAGTATAGCCATGATTATTAGAAGTGGTGATTTAGTTGATGAGATGGCGATTGAGTTAATTTTTGTGGTGTTGTTGGTGTTGAATATAAGAAATAGGGATGAGGTTATTATGATGTAGATGGTTAAGTTGAGGAGGGTGAGGTTGGGGGAATAGTGTAGAATAATGATTATTCAGCCAATATGAGCAATTGATGAATATGCCAAGATTTTTCGTAGTTGTGTTTGGTTAAGGCCCCCTCAGCCGCCGATGAGAATTGATAGTGTTCCTATGAGTATTAGTAGTGTTGGGTTAAGAAGGTGGTGAAGTTGAAGTAGGATTGCGAATGGTGCTAGTTTTTGTCATGTAGAGAGGATGAGTCCGGTTAATAAGTTAAGTCCTTGAAGGACTTCTGGTAATCAGAAGTGTAAGGGTGCTAGACCAATTTTTAAGGATAGAGCGAGGAATATAAGTGTGGCAGAGATTGGTGAAGTGACTTCAGTAATGCTTCATTGTCCTGTTAATCAGGCGTTAATGACTCCGGCAAAAAGTAACGTAGCAGAAGCGGTGGCTTGTGTAAGGAAGTATTTTGTAGTAGCTTCTGTTGCTCGTGGGTGGTGTTGGTAAATCATTAGGGGAATAATGGCTATTGTGTTGATTTCCAAGCCAACTCAGACTAATAGTCAGTGTGAGGCAATGAATGTTATTGTGGTGCCCAAGAGTAGGCTTAGAAGTGTGATGGGGAGAATTAGTGGGTTCATTAGTAGAGGAAGGATTTTAACCAACATGTTTGGGGTATGGGCCCAAAAGCTTAAAATTAGCTGACTTTACTTTAGGAAGTAGTATAATTGGAAGTACAAAGAGTTTTGATCTCTTAGGAATAGGTTCGAGCCCTACCTTTCTAGTGGTTGGAGGAAAAGAAATGGCTTTAACATTCATTATTCACTCTATCAAAGTGACCCTTTAATTCAGGCACTTTTCCTTCTATGTTATTGGGGGAAGACTGGCTGTGGCTGTTGGTAGTGTAATATGTCATAAAATAAGGGCTAGTGTTATGGGTAGGAAGTTTTTTCAGACTAAGTGTATTAGTTGGTCATATCGGAATCGTGGGTATGAGGCGCGAATTCATAAAAATAGTAAAGTTAGTAGGGTTGCTTTTAATATGAGGTTGAGTGTAGTTAGTTGGGGGAGGTGTGGGTTGTATGACATACCTAGGAATAGAATGACAGAGAGAGTGTTTATTAATATAATGTTGGAGTATTCGGCTAAAAAGAACAGGGCAAAGGGACCCCCTGCATATTCGATGTTAAAACCTGAGACTAGTTCGGATTCTCCTTCTGTGAGGTCAAAGGGAGCACGGTTTGTTTCTGCTAAAGTTGAGACGTACCATATTATAGCTAGGGGTCATGCTGGGATGATTAGTCAGATAGTTTCTTGGGCTAGATTAAATGTGTGGAGTGTGAAGCCACCTACAAAGATAACAAGAGCCAGGAGAATTAGGGCGAGTGTTACTTCATAGGAGATGGTCTGTGCAACTGCTCGGAGGGCCCCCATAAGGGCATATTTGGAGTTTGAGGCCCATCCGGAACCTAAGATAGTGTAGACTGTTAGGCTTGAGATGGCTAGGATAAACAGTAGTCCTAGGTTTAGGTTGAGGATTGCGTGTGGAAGAGGTAGGGGTATTCATATCAATAGGGCTAGGGTTAAGGCAATTGTGGGGGTGATTAGAAATAGAAATTGGGAGGAGAAGGATGGTCGTACTGGTTCTTTAGTAAATAATTTTAAGCCATCTGCAATAGGTTGTAGGAGACCGTATGGTCCTACTACGTTTGGGCCTTTGCGGAGTTGTATATATCCTAGGATTTTTCGTTCAACTAGGGTAAGAAAGGCTGTAGCCAGGAGAATAGGAATAATAAAGGCTAGTGGGTTAATAATGTAAAGTAGTATAAAGTTTAACATGTGTTAAGAAGAGGAGTTGAACCTCTGAGTCAAAGAGCTTAGGTCTTTTGCATTTGCCAGGCTCTGCCACCTTAACAAAACCATTATCTTTGGCATAAGTGTGGTGGTCTTTATCTGTTTGAGTTGGTTTCAACAGGTTAGGCTGAAGCATACCTTTAGCATGGGCTTCATTTTTCCGGTCCTTTCGTACTAGGAAGAATACCATCATAGATAGAAACTGACCTGGATTACTCCGGTCTGAACTCAGATCACATAGGACTTTAATCGTTGAACAAACGAACCCTTGATAGCTGCTACACCATTAGGATGTCCTGATCCAACATCGAGGTCGTAAACCCTTTCGGTGATGAGGGCTCTTGGAAAGGATTGCGCTGTTATCCCTAGGGTAACTTGGTCCATTGATCAGGGAGGGTTCCCTGGGTCATTGTTCGTTAGATTTTTCTATTAATTAGAATGGTGGTTCTAATTTTTGAGTGAGTGATCACACACTCGATAAGGAGGTTTTGTTTTTCTCCTTGGTCGCCCCAACCAAAAACAAGTTAAGTCAGGCTTCTTGTTTAGTGTTGTACCCGAAGGTGGGGTGTTTATGTTTAGAAGTAACTTAAGTGTTTGAAGCTCCATAGGGTCTTCTCGTCTTATGTTTATATCCCCGCTTCTGCACGAGGAGATTAATTTCATTGATTGGAAAATAAAGACAGATAAACTCTCGTAATGCCTTTCATACAGGCCTTCAATTAAAAGACAGTTGATTACGCTACCTTCGCACGGTCAAGATACCGCGGCCGTTAAAAAATATCACAGGGCAGGCGGGACCTCTTATACATATGGGGCAAGAGGCGATGTTTTTGGTAAACAGGCGGAGTTTGTGTTTGCCGAGTTCCTTTATTTTCTTTTAATCTTTCCTTTGAACACTCCTGTGTAGGGTTAACGATTGTTTGAACGGGGTTTTCTTGTTAGTATTTTTATACCATAAGCGTCTCAATTCTGACATCGGTTAATTATCAGCGATTTAATTCTTTCTGACTTACACTGGTGTTGTTGGAGGGGTTTGTCCCCTTATTACTCATTTTAGCATAATTTCTTTTATAGAGTTTATAAAATAACCCAATAGATCTTAGGGGGTTGGGAATTAAATATAGGAATTTGTTGGTGTTTTATTAGTTTGAGCTGTAACGCTTGCTTTACAGATGGCTGCTTCCAGGCCCACTGAGAGTAACTCCTTGGAGATTATAATCATTACCCTCCTATAAAAGTTGTTTCTTAGTTCAAAAAAGCTGTACCTTTTTTGAATAACTATTAATTTTTACAGTTGATTTGATAAAAAGACTTTGGTTGACTTGATTGAAAAATTAATGCAGAACTTAGATTCTTTTTTTGGGTAACCAGCTATCACTAAATTCGGTAGGCTTGTCACCGCTACTTGGAAGTCTTCCCCCTCTTTTGCCACAGAGGTGGGTTGGCTCTAATATGCTGCTTCGAAGTAGCTCATTTAGTTTCGGGAGGTTAGACTGGGAAATCTTCTTGCCTAGTTGTTCTTGCTAAATCATGATGCAAAAGGTACGAGGGCTGATCTCTACTTTTTTGTACTTTAGTGGTTATTTCATTTCTTTTTCAGCTTTCCCTTGCGGTACTAGTTTCTATAGCTCAAAGGTTCTGTTCTATCGCCTATACTAAGAAGGGCAAAATGTTTTAAGGTGGGTTGGATGGTTAGGGTTGTGTTAGGAAATAATTGGATGTTAGTTAATTTATTTTGGCTAGCTTTGTGGTTCAAAATGACTCGAATTGCACGGGTGTCTTCTCAGTGTAAGGGAGGTGCTTTACTGTTTTAGCTACATTTTGGTTAATCCAAGTGCACCTTCCGGTACACTTACCATGTTACGACTTGCCTCCTCTTGTTTTTAATTTTTTTTATAGAAGTGAGTGGTTGTTCTCGAGGAGAGTGACGGGCGGTGTGTGCGCACTCCAGAGCCGATTTCAGTGTAATATTCTAAAGTTTACTTACTGCTAAATCCACCTTTAAGAAGTTTTTCATACTTCTGTTCGTGTGTTCTCTGTAGAGAGAATGTAGCCCATTTCTTCCCACTTCATTCGCTACACCTCGACCTGACGTACTGAGGAGAAGGGTCATTGTGCTTACTGTTAAACCTTCATAGGGTGAGCTGACGACGGCGGTATATAGGCGGAAAGAGCAAGAAGTGGTGAGGTTAAACGCGGATTATCGGTTATAGAACAGGCTCCTCTAGGTGGGTTTGGAGTACCGCCAAGTCCTTTGGGTTTTAAGCTAGCGCTTGTAGTGTTCGGGCGGTAGGTTAAGGTAATCTTTTGTAGTACAATGTTTACGGTCAAGCATAGTAGGGTATCTAATCCTAGTTTGGGCCTTAACTGTCGTGAAATCAAAAACTCTTTTTTGTATAAAGTTACTTTCGTAAGTGGTGTTTTTAAACATGAGAACGTATGACAGTTTGATGTTGTCTTAACTTTATTTTTAAAAAGATTTATTATAATCACCCTTAACGCCGTGTAATATTAGTTTGCGTCACTCGTATAACCGCGGTGGCTGGCACGAGATTGACCGACGCTCTAAACTTTAATTGGCTCAAGCTTGCGCTTATAGGACAATATTTATCACTGCTGAGTTCCCTTGTGGGTGTGGCCGAGCAAGGTGTCATGGGCTACCTTTTATAGGTGTGCCTGATACCAGCTCCCGTTTAAATTTCTAGGTTTAGACGGGGCGTTCTCACCGGAGTGCTGAGACTTGCATGTGTAAGTTAAGTTAGAAGCAATATCGAGGCTAGGACCAAACCTTCGTGCTGGCGAAAAAAGTTAATTTTTGTCTTGGCATCTTCAGTGCCACGCTTTTAATTAAGCTACGTTAGC